TAGCCCAGAAAATCAAGAAAATTATTGGATAATTGGTTTATATGAATCCTATCCGGTTGAGACCAAAAGTAAAAACGACATTCCCATAAATTTACAAGGTAATATTTCCATTTCTTCATCAGAAGGGGAGTTCCTTTTGAAGACATAATGGATTTTCCTTGATATCTGAAATAATGCATGAAAGGATCCTTGAACAACCACGGGATGGTATGAAAATCATTATGAAAAACTACTAAAAAATGTTCTATTTTTCCATAAAAATGTGTTCGATCAAGAAAAGCTCTAGAAGATGTTGATCGTAAATGAGAAGATTGTTTACGGAGAAAAACTAATATGGATTCCGATTCATATACATAAAAATTATATAGGAACAGGAATAATCTTTGATTCTCTTTTGAAAAAAATAAATTTATTTTCGTTTTTTGAGTAATAAGACTATTCCAATTATGATACTCGTAGAGAAAGAATCTCAATAAGTGTAAAAAGGGGGCATCTTGTATCCAACAGCGAAGGGTTTGAACCAATAATTCCAGATGGATAGGATGGGGTATTAGTATATCTAATACATGATTTAAATGTGATAATTTTTCCTCTAAAAAGGGAAATATGGAATGAATTGATCGTAAATTAAAAGATTTGGCTATTTCTGTACCTTCTAGGGAAGATACTACTCGCAGTGAGAATGGAATTTCCACAATGATTGCAAACCCCTCTGATATCATTTGAGAATAAAAATTTTTATTATGCCCAACAAATTTATTTTGATTAGAATCATTAGCCAAAATAAAAAAATGTTTCTGTTGATACATTCGAGTAATTAAACGTTTAACAATTAGGGAACTATATTTATTGTCATAACCTAAATTTTCCATCGGCTCATAAAGAATCGATTTATTTAACCCATGATCATGAGCAAGTGCATAAATGTATTCCTGAAAGAGAAGTGGATATAGGAAGTCTCGTTCTCTAGATCTATCTATCTTTAAATATCTTTGTAATTCCTCCATTTTTAATTCGATTTAAACTAAAGCAGGGGATTTCTTGGGCCATCAAATGATACATAGTACGATACAGTCAAAACAAGGTATCAAAGTCATATAGTAAGAAAAGAATACATACCTTGTCGATGATTAATCAACGGATTCTCTCTTTTTCCATCCCATCCAATTTTTGTTCGTTATAAGATACCGAGATGGTTAGAAATCCTTTATTTTTGCAACCCGATCGCTCTTTTGACTTTAGATTATGTTTCTCAATATACTGTTTCTTCTACACATTTGTCTCCACTCAGGGATATATTTAATAGTTAGGATTCATAAAAAAAGTGGCGAATCCACTTATTATTTAAGGTTATTTCATAACCTTTTCCCGCACCAGGGACTAATATATTTCTAACGTATAATTAGATCGGGAATTATTCTAATTTAAGAACAGAAGCTCGTTGCTTTTTTTGTTTCCCAATAATTTGAGCCTTTCGGCTCTATCCATTTATTCACTTGATCCAACCATGAATTGATTTTTTGTGCCGCTCTAAGAATTACAAAGAATATTTTGTACCGATCTCGTAAGAATTAAGTACTCTTATCTTAGAGTTATTTATTGATACGACATGCTGTTTTTTCCATTCGTTCCCTCTCAGGATCAGTCGTGGTCTTACAAACTTCTACCAGCGGTATGGACGAATCCGTTGCTTCATCCAAATGTGTAAAAAATTCTAGCCGCACTTAAAAGCCGAGTACTCTACCGTTGAGTTAGCAACCCAAAAATGGAATTATGGTGTGTAGATACGATCGGAATAAAAAAAAGAGATTGGATTGCAGCAAAAAAATATTTTTTTTAATGAACAGATCTAATTAAAATATAAGAAATTCCCAGCCAGATAAAGAAAAATATATAAAAAATTATGTATGGATCGCCCCTTTTTTCTTTTTTTTTCTTTTATTTGTTTATTCAGAAGAGACTTGTTTCAATCGAATCCAAGGAACCCATCACTTACATAAAGTAAAAAAGCTTATAGGGCGGGGATAAATAGATCCATTTATCCACGATCAATTATATTTGTTCAATACACTATTGTCAATATGAACGTTGAGAAGAAACAAAAAATTCAAATAATAATAAGGACTTGTGTTGGATTGGCACTTCATAGATAACCTGGATTACATTCATTACATTACATAGAGAATAAAGTGTATAAAATAGAAAAAAAGAAATAAGGAAGAATAAAATCTCGGGTTTATTGAATATCCATAAAACTACAATAAGAAAGCTCGTCCCATTTTTTTTAGTGGAGTATCACCACACCAAAAACCACCCGATTGAGGATAATCCCATAATTTTTTTATTCGGTTAGTTCAGATATTTAAACAACCTCCTTTCTACCCCTCTCAGATCATCTCTCATATTGCATATCATATAATAAATTAAATCCATTTTTTAGTTATTTATATAAATAATTAAATTCCTCATTTTCATTTTTTTCTATTTTTTATTTTATTTTTTGATTTCGTGTAATTAAGCGAAGTTCCTTAAATATCTCTGCCTTCTTTGAAATATCATGGACGGTTCCCGTAGGTTGAGCGCCTTTTTCAAGGAAATATAGAATAGCAGGAACATTTGAATAGGTTTGATTCTTAATTGGATCGTAAAAACCCACTTTCCGAAGATCTCTTCCTTCTCTTCGAGACCGAACATCAATTGCAACGATTCGATAGATGGCTCAGTGGGATAGATATAGATCAACAATTCCCCCCTTAGAAACGTATAGGAGGCTTTCTCCTCGTACGGCTCGAGAAAGAATGATTCTAATTTATGTCATAATATATAACTAGAGTGGCAAATGGATTCATAAAATCATAAATTCAATTAAACTATGATTTTAGATTTTATTCATTTTTTGATTCTTCACTTCCCGAAAAAACCGAAAAGAATAAAATCATTCGTACTTATAACTCAAGTTGGATAGGATAATTCTCAAAGAGTTCAAAGGAAAATCTTGAGTCCTTAGCATTTTATTTATTGAGCTGTCTTTAACCCATTTTTTTGTCTCATTTTAGAATCCATTTTGTTATTCCTTATTTTATTCTGCTCAAGTTGTTGAGACAATTGAAAATGGCGTTTTCTTGTTCCAAGATCGTTTATCTTTGTTTTTGAATCATTGGGTTTAGACATTACTTCGGTGATCCTTAATCATTTCAAAATGGCAGCAACATACCTTTTGTGATTTATTGACTATCGAAAAATCATATGAATGGTTGATTCCCGTGTGATACACTTTTGGTCGAAATAGTTTTCCCAATTTCAACAAAAGTTTCAAATCCAAAAGGAAATTTTGTTAGAATGGAATCTTTTCCATTTATATATCGAAGATATGCTTACGAAGTTGTTCCAACTTATTAATTGACATTAACCCTAGATCCTTACCTCTGAGAAATTCATCTTTTCTGCTCGAGCTCCATCGCGTACCATTTACTTTAACTCACAACCCAACCAAATGGGAGTTCTAGTAGAACAGAACAAACGATGTCAAGCCAAGAGCACCTCATAATTCCTATATAATATAAAAAATGGTGGATGTAAGAATCCACAACCGATCATGTCCTTCAAGTCGCACGTTGCTTTCTACCACATCGTTTTAAACGAAGTTTTACCATAACATTCCTCTAGTTTGGAACCGGTATGGAATTGATTCAATATGGAATCATGAATAATCATTGGCTCAATCGATACATACATAATAATACAGAACTTTATTTTTTTATTATGTATGGGTATTTTTTCTGGAGAAGTCTCAACAAGAATTTAAGTTTATTAACCCCATATTACATATAAATTATGAATTAAACAATTTATAAAGAATACAAATAAATAAGAATACAAATAAATGAATTCTTCTTGCAATCTGCATCGTCAACAGATTGTTCAAGACAGATCAATCATGAAAAATCCAATTCTTTTTTTTATCGAACAATTAAACTAAATGAAGGGTCTTTAATCGGGTTTCCAATACCGGAACAGAATGAATATACTAATTAACCAAATAGGCTAGTCCAATGACCGGGGAGGGGGAAGTTGCTCGATAGGAATAGATTCAAAAATTTCACACTTCTTCGAATACCAAGGAGAATTATTAAAATTTTTGAATTTTAAAAATGTACTACTTCGACATCATTATCATTTATTTGAATCAAGTTTTCCCGTAAAAACCCAATTGAATCATCAATGATTTCACCCAGCTAGATAGATAAAAAAAGGATCCGCTTACAGTATGCTGGACAATCTTGTATAAGCGAAAAGACAAACAGTTGCATACTTTTTTTTTTACTTGTTTTGTTCCTATTTTTATCCCAAACAAGTTTTGGGAGCCTTCATCCCAGTGATGTAATTAAATTAGTACCAAGACAAGAACTCCCTACTGTTCAGAATTCAGCATCAAACATAGAATTAGTTACCCCATTTTTTTCTTTAGAGATCAAAGAATCTAAATATAAAAGAAATTAAGGAATATGGGGATTTTCACATTTCGATTCAGAATGCAGCATTTCATTGATAATTCAATTAAATGAATTATAGGATGTAAAGTTTTCTAAGTAACTAACTTCAATATGAAGTTGAGCAAGCCGTGCATACACAGGACAGCCCGTCCTGTTTTCTTTTTTAATTATACATTAATCCATATTACTATCCCACCCGGATCAAAAATTTATTCTGTATGTCATCGGCACTCAATTCGTTTTATGAGAAAGAAAGTAAAAGATATTCTTCTTTTATGAATCATTAGAAATCGGAAACAAGGAACTATTAAATAAACATTACACTCTTAAACAGAAGATTTTTAATAGAACAAAAAAATCTTTATTCTGATAGAATTGGAGGGCCCTGGGACGGAAGGATTCGAACCTCCGAGTCGCGGGACCAAAACCCGTTGCCTTACCACTTGGCCACGCCCCATTTAGATTTCTATTCAACACTAATAAACACTAATATAGGTATTGGTTGTTCGTCAATTCCCGCCCAAATATCTATGGAATCCGTTCGAGTGTTGCTAAGATTTAACACGTGTAGTTGTAAAATTTAACTTAATTTATTGATCATTACATATAATTCAATTAAGATATTGTATGAAAGTATGATTCCTTCTATTTTCGTTTGAGAATTTAAGGATTTTTGATTGGGTTAGTCAAAGAAAAAGAAGGATTTTTTGGTCTATTTTAACTTTCTTTATTTTTACCTTATACCGATAACTCAATCAAAATACAATTATCTCCAAGAATGAAACATTTGTTATGCTTAATATCTTTAATTTGATCTGTATCTATCTTAATTCTATACTTCATTCGAGTCATTTTTTCTTTGCCAAATTGCCCGAGGCTTACGCTTTTTTCAATCCAATCGTAGATGTTATGCCAGTCATACCTTTGTTCTTTTTTCTCTTAGCCTTTGTTTGGCAAGCTGCTGTAAGTTTTCGATGAGATCCTTAATACTGTGCTACAAACATTCATGATTTATTAAAAAAAAAAGATTCTAAAAATCAATTGATAAGATCAGATAAGTCTTACATTATGAACCCTCAATTCAAACATGAAAATTCTTGGATAAGCGCGATGAATCCAGATCACCGCATTTACTCATTCTGACCTTCTACTTCCAGTGAACAAGGACCCTATCGTAATCGTAGGGTCCCCGCAATAACTAATTGTGCGCATGAAAGATAATTTTCATACCGAAAGAGCCTTATTACAAATTACAAAAGAATTTCCGAAAATTCCTTTCTTTTATAGAAACCACTTTATTTCTTGGTTTGGTGTCAAAATGGAATATGTGGTATAAAAATGGATAATCTATTCCCTTTTTACCAAAAATGATCTTATCTTGGAGATTTTGTAATGCTTACTCTCAAACTCTTCGTTTACACAGTGGTGATATTCTTTGTTTCTCTCTTCATCTTCGGATTCCTATCTAATGATCCAGGACGTAATCCTGGACGTGAGGAATAGAATAAAAAAAAAAATAAGGGATTTTTTGTTGCTTGATTTCTTAATTTTCTTATGATGACTTGAAATAAAATCTCGAGTCATCATAAGAAACGGAAAGAGAGGGATTCGAACCCTCGGTACGAATAACTCGTACAACGGATTAGCAATCCGACGCTTTAGTCCACTCAGCCATCTCTCCCAATTGAACAAAGGATAATTACTATGTTATACATTAAGTAAAGAAAAAGTCTTTATTTATCTTTATTCTATAGATTTTGTATCTGTATCCATAATCTATAGAATAAAGATAACAGATACAAAAGATACAAATTTTATCCGTTTTTCAGTAATAAAATTAGAATTACATTTAGATAAGGGAATACCCACAAAAGTAGAAGTAAAGAATACCTCTTTGATTTCGTACAAAAGCTTCTTTTATTCCCCGGCCTGGCCTGGTTAGTACCCTGGTCAGCACCTAGCCAGACCATTTGTTGTTTTGTTCCAATGAATCATAAATGAAATTATTTCTCTGATTTTAAAACAAAAATAAATTGAATCAACGACAATACGTATGGGGGCTGTTTTTATTCCTATATTATAGGGTATAAGTGCCATTTCTTATTATTTTCTTTCTTACTTTTCTTTTATCGATTTAGATTAGAAGAAAAAAAATATATATATAACTAACTGTGGATTCTTGCAAATGTCTTTTTATGTTCTGACTTCAATGGTTCTTTCGGACCACACCTCACACCTGTCACTAAATAACTCACCCAGGGTATAACTCATTATTTCAGCTTTCCTTTGCCTATCTCATCAAGTTCCCCCCGAAAAACACGTCAAGATTCTAATTTCATTATTTTGTTTTGATACTATCTTGATTACGTATGATCCTCTTGTTCGACAAATGGTCCATTCATATACAATAATCATATTGTAGCGGGTATAGTTTAGTGGTAAAAGTGTGATTCGTTCTATTAACAACTTAAATAGTTAAGGGGTCCTTCGGTTTTATTCATATTCCGATAAAAAACTTTATTTCTTAGAAAGGATTTAATCCTTTACCTCTCAATAAACAATTTGAGGAAGAATATACATTCTCGTGATTTGTATCCAAGGGTCAATTATAAATTGAAAAAAAAAAAATTGGATTATGGAATCGCGAAGCATAATTTTTTTGAGTTGGATAAAGACTTCCAATTGAATGAGTATGAGTAAAGAATCCATGGAAGGAGATACTCAAAGTATTTTTTTTTTCTAATCGTAACTAGATCTTCCATTTTTTTTGAGGGGCGATTGAAGCGAAATAGCTATTAAAATTAAACGATGACTTTGGTTTACTAAAGCCATCGACATATTGTTTCAGCTCGGTGGAAACACAATAATTTTCCTCAGGATTCGCACAAGTAGAAATAAAGAACGAAGTAACTAGAATAGAAGGATTTTTAAAATTCAACTCTTCTAGAGGGATCATCTAAAAAGCCAGTTGTTTTGGATGCATTCAGGCAGAAAAGCTGACATAGAT